AAATCAAAGAAAAACAGATCCACTGTTCCAATTTCGTCTATATTGAATTTGAATATCAGAATAATGAATATAGTCATGATTCAATGGCTTAGGTCCACTTACTTTTTCTTTTGTTCATTTCTAATCTAATCTTTACAATTGCTTTGATTAGAATAATGTAAAATACAAAAAGGTTGGCGATTTAAGAGTTAACTTATCATTATTCATTTTAATATAAAAAAATTAATATAATAAACAAATATTCAACTTTCTAAATAGAATTACGATATCATAAATTAACCTTTATAAATTGAATTGGAAAATTTTAGAATTCAAATTCATTCAATTTTACAGTTTTTTTATTGCAAATATCAACAATATCCGTATTTCCCCTTTAAATAAGAATACTCTTCTGAACAAAGACCAAAGCCCCTTATCGGATTTGAACCGATGACTTACGCCTTACCATGGCGTTACTCTACCACTGAGTTAAAAGGGCCCATTTGACTCAATTTCTGACTGAGCCGCTATAAGGATAAGATATATCTATGGAAATAGATTATAAATAAAATTTATGTAAAGTAAATATCTTAATATGTAAAGTAAATATCTTAATAATAAATATAATAAATATATGGAGGAGACCTCTAGTCATAATAGTACATTCATAAACGAGAAAATGAAAGAACCCCCGAATATCGGTAAAACTTGTGAATATAAGAAAAAAGGGTTTGTTTATTGATATTGAATTTGATAAATATCAATGCAATGAATTGTTTCAAAGCCAAACCTAATTAAATTAACCACCATCATAACGAAATTCATTTGATTGGATGCAGGGACCTACCAATTCAACATAGATTCAAGAAAAATCACCGATGAAGAGATTCTACTTGTTCCCTGAACCCAATTCTAAAAAAAAAAAAATTGGAAAACTTCTTGCTCCCGACCCCTCTTACCCGATTTCCATTTCCAGGTTTAGTGTGAGATAGAGATATGTTTATCTATCTTAACACTGAGTGAATTAATGAATGAAAGCGAAAGTTTAACCCTCCTTTCTGGTTTTATGATAGGCCGGCTAATCAATCCTTCCCTGAAAAGAAAAGGGTTTTCCTATTATTTTTTCTATTCTATAATTGTAATTTTCAATTTTTTGTTTATTGTATTTTTTTCTATTTTTACATTTATTTATATAAAATTTTTTGTATATATTTCTTATATTTCAAATTTCTTAGAATTTCTATTCTAATTGGAATAATTCTAATTAAGGAATTCTAATAATAAAGGATTCTTACTATAACTAGAATATCTTGCTATAGCTATAATAAGAATAGAATGGGTAATGACGATTAGAATCAATGATTCATTAATACAAATGACGAATCCAAAAATTCTATCGAATCCTGTGAAAGACGGAAAGATCTTTCAAATCTAGTCACACTGTTTCGTTATATTGACAATTTCAAAAAACTGTTCATACTATGAGCATAGTATGCTGACGGTCGAGTAAAAGGGCCCCCATCGTCTAGTGGTTCAGGACATCTCTCTTTCAAGGAGGCAGCGGGGATTCGACTTCCCCTGGGGGTAGGGTATTACGAAAGGAAGTTGATCGGGGATTATTTATTAAGTACTAAGCTTGGAATTGATTCTTCCTGGGTCGATGCCCGAGCGGTTAATGGGGACGGACTGTAAATTCGTTGGCAACATGTCTACGCTGGTTCAAATCCAGCTCGGCCCAATAATTCACGGACCCGTCATGAAATGATATAACTCCTTTGTTCTCTCGAAATGTCCGATAGGGAAAAAAGTCAAATTTTCTGATATATCTCTACTGGTTATTTTTTTAATTTGTTCCATTTTTTTTTTCATAAATTTTGTATCTGGATTCATATCAGCATTTGTAAGTATAAAGTCTAAGAAAAAGAGTAATGTAAAAAAAAAGACTCTTTTTTTTCATTGATTATCAATGGTTTTTTATTTGAAATAATGAAAAAATGACGAGTAATCCGTGCCCTTACCATTAAAGTGTATATTCATATGGATATCACCACACCATGCGCGCTTCTGTTATAATGCAGGGATTCCAATCGAAATAGAAAATAGAAAGGGATTGACCGAAATCATAAGAATATATATGCTGTACTCTTTATTTCCTAGGGATTGTAGTTCAATTGGTCAGAGCACCGCCCTGTCAAGGCGGAAGCTGCGGGTTCGAGCCCCGTCAGTCCCGACAGATCCAAATCCAATGATCCAAAAAAAAAATATATATAAAAGAATTCCTCTATTTTCTGCGAAAAGGGGACAAATTGCAAAATTACATTCCTAGGAAAAGTCGTTCCCCCCCCCCTTTTTTTTTTCATTTCAAAAATATAAACAAATAGGGAAATTCTTATTTCTTCAATTAGAGACGATGGATGAAACTTTTGTGAATTAGTACAATTTTTTCTAGAATCATATTCAGATTTCAGGAGATACCCTGCTGGGTTGGGCCCTGTCGTGGCCTGTGTAATGAAATAAAATCGAGTACTATGCCTTTTTCCCAGTAGCACATACACAAATGCAATTTTAATTTGTTTGTACAATACAAAATGAATTTAATTACTTTGATAAAATCTTTTGAATTTTAATCTGAAAAAAAAAAACTTCTTTTTTTTGAACCCAATTTTTTGTTTTGTATAACACCCGTCAATTGTTAATTTGAATTTGAAACAATCTATCTCATTGCTTTGATATATTCAATGCATCTTATTACTAAGTTTTATAAAATAAAGATAAACAAAGGTCCCACCCTCCCTGAGTAAATGAATTGTTAAAGATTTCGGACAAAGAAAAAGCAAAAGTGAATTCGGTAGAATATTCGATCTTCTTTTACTGTACCGGGACTTGTCTTTCTCACACTTTTTTGTTTTCCAATAAGACTAGATCATTAAAAAAAGGAGTTTAGAACTTAACTTCCCCTTTTGAATTTCGCCTTTTTCGCCTTTATTGTTTATTTGTTTGGATTTGTTTGTAACCAATGTAAGTATAAAGGCAGTTAGATAATACTTCGTCAGATGATTGTACAAGGAAGGCCATAGTTTTTTAGAAAAGAAAGAATGGAAAAGGAGGATAAATATAAAGTAAAGAAATTCTCGAGTGAATCAAGAATACGTTTTTTTATTCGGTATGGATAAACGCTCTTTCTATGTTATACTATTCAATTCTTGACGATGAATTTATTTGATAGCTCAGATATTGTTATTCATGATATTGATCCGATTCGGTATCATCGAGATAGAATTCATCTCGTTAAATTTAGATGATTTTAGAGACGAAAGATTTATCATTTCTAATTTCTATGGGATTAAATCCCGAATTATTGCGAAATAAAAAAAACCAAACAATGGGATTATGGAAGTAAATATTCTCGCATTTATTGCTACTGCACTGTTCATTCTAGTTCCTACTGCCTTTTTACTTATAATATACGTAAAAACTGTGAGTCAAATTTGAATGAAACTTGAATTTTGAGTTCTTACTTAGTTCTTTTCAATATTTGGTTGAAGAAATAAAGCATTCCTATCTCGCGTCTTAGACGAAACGAGCGAACTAGAATCAGCAGTATTCTATGAGACCCAATAGTATTGTAGAAGTATTGTAGAAAGAAAGATATATATCTTTCTTTCTACAATACTATTTTTATTATTCTAGTGTATTTGTGTATAAAGTTATACTGTATAAAGATATAAACTTAATCTTAATATAGATAGATCGAGAATAGAATCTTCATATTCATATATTGTTCATAAAATAGGTTTCTCCACTAGAATCGAATAAATTTTTGGAATGAAAATTTTGTTAATTCAATTTAAATAGTTCAATTAAAAAGTCTTTGCAAAACGATTTATAAAACAATTGATACAGTTTGATTTCTCAACTCAATTTAGTAATACCCTACAGTCCACTTCTTCCCCATACTACGAGTGAAAGGGAAAATGTAAAGACTACCATTAAAGCAGCCCAAGCGAGACTTACTATATCCATGTGAATTCTGTCCTCTAGCTCTATGAATATGAAGGAATTTTTCCATTATTGTTCACTAATAATAGTAAAATGGCTAGTGCAGAGTCAAAAAAAAATTTTGTCCAATACTATTGATGAAACAATTCAAAAAATCCAATTTATTATAAGATAAGGGGTTCTTTTATGGTTGATAGTGGAATCGGTAAACATTAAGCACAAACAAACAAAAAACAAAGGGACAGCCCTGGAAGTCTCAAGAGTCCCTCTCCTCTGCGTGTTGCCGTTGGAGACAAATTTGACAAGTTATATCAACAAAACAGAATAGGGTTTTTCGTGTCTTAACTAGGCGACACCCGGATTTGAACTGGGGAAAAAGGATTTGCAGTCCCCCGCCTTACCGCTCGGCCATGCCGCCAAGTAGATACTAAACGTTTTTTTGTACTTGCATCTTGAATCCCGTTTTTCTTAATCCCTTTTTTAGATTGAATCTATCTCTTTGATTCATTTTGTATAATATCTCAAAACACATACTTTTTAAATTCTTTCCCCTTTCTATTGAACTATCGAAATTCGCTATTGAAATGAAAAAACAAATGTTTTTTTCGTTCACAAAAGCTCCAAAATTGGAACCATTAACTATTAACTGTGAATTCATGAACGATTCTTGGATTTTAGATTCAAACCCCCCAATAATATATGAAAATGAAAATTAATATGTAACTAATCAGTATTGATTTTTTTTTAATCAAAAAAATTCTTCTTTATCTTAATTTCAATTATAATAAAAATTCTAAGTGTATGTAAACCCCAGAACGTAAATTCTTACACAGATATCGAATCAGATCTCTTATTTGCCTATGATTCCTATAAGAGATTTTCTATTTAATTTTTCATTGACTAGAAAATAGAAATTTTGATAGAGCACGATATGTGCTGTCCAGAATAGAACTGCAATAAAAAGAAAGAGACTTATATATAGATAGATATAGTTATATTTGCTTATGTTTTATTTAATAAGC